AAATGGAAATGAATGTTGGAGTCTCCTTACTTCTCAGCCCTAAGCTAAGTCTTCCTCAATGACCGATCACTTTTCAGCATATTCCGGTAAAGCCTTAAAGGCAAGGAAAGCTTTCAAGCTAATAAGCTACTTAAGAAAGAAACTAAAGAAAGAAAAGAATTGAAAAGACAGAAAGGAAAGAGTACAAAGAGAGATACGGAAAGGTTGAAAAGCAGGGGATAGGACAGTAATAGGATGGCATTTCCCGTATGAATGGATTAGGTATAGGTGGAAGGAGATGAAAGCTGGCGCATAAGTAATGTAATGATGGCTAAGGGCTTTCTTTTTACCGGTTTGAAAGGAAGAGTGTGCCATGGTGAAATGCAAGACAGAACAGAAAGCAAGGAAGGTGAAACGGTGTTGGCAAAATCCAATACAGAATGTCCCGAGGGGGCATTGTTGAATGAATTGACTTCGGTTTGATTTCCTGAAACACAAGCGGATCGGAACAATAGAACTAATAATAGAATAAACAGAGAATAAAGAAAATATTTGAGAACTCGGGAAAGGAGAATAAGCCTCTCTAAGGGAAGAAGACCTAGCCCAGCTTTCTTTCCGAGCCATCAATAACTGCCGGCTTTCAACGGGTCCGGCTATCCTTTCACCGGTCGGTCAGTTATGGAAGACTCTGCTGGGTAGAAGCCCGAATATCATTAAGAATATCTTAACATTTTTTATTTCTGTGTGTTTTTTTTTAAATAATGGAAGGTAATATATGAATAAGAACAGATAGCATTCTGCTAGAGAGAGAGGGCGCTAGCCCGGGTACATAAGTATAAGGTCCACCAGTGCACACAATTATTCTGTTATTATCTCCTGCCCGTTTAACTACTCCTCGAGACATTTCTGCTGATGGGCCCTTGAATTATAGCAGGAGCAACCTCAATTGCCGTACCCAGGCGCCGGTCTCTAGAAGCTTCTGGAATGTTCAATTTGTATGGCCTCAGTGATGAGAATATTTTGTGTGCCACTTCTGATGATGCATGCATTGGGCACAAGTATATGTCAGTTCCGTAGATCAAGGCTTTCAAGGACTCCTGAGTTGGTGATTTGTCACCAGGCAGCACATTACACATTAGCAGATGGATGCTATAAATTCCTCCGAAAAATCATAAAATACTGTGCGGCCATACAATATACTCTAAATTCTCGTTGTCGAGGGAAGTGAATCAACAAATGCATGCAAGGAGGGATGTAATTCAGGAGGTGTAGTTCATCTAAACATTCATCTATAACAAGAACAATAGATGCAGACATTCTGGAATCAGAAACTGGAAAAAAAACCAGGTCTCTTGTTTCCAGTTTTTTTTCTTTTTCATTTTCCTTGCAATTTATAATGCATTAAGGGGACAAAGACCAGAAACTCTTCGCTGAATGTGGCTCATAACCGGTACCGGTGCAGTGAGGTATTCCAGTTGAGATTCCCGAACTTTGATGATTATCTCGTCGTATCTAAACCAGTGAGACATCAAAGTTTGACGCATACATTCTTTTCTAGCCGGAGATAGAGGAAAATAGAAAGATATGGACTTTCAATCAAGATTTTCCTTGCAAGCCGATTCCCCAGCTCCTGAATAGGTGCTGCAAATCTTAATGTATAGAACCTGCGACTATATTGAGGAGTAAGGAAAGGGCTCCCATGACAATGAGGTCATTTTTGCATGGGCTTGGACTTGCTTTGATGATGAGTAGGCTTGTTGTGCTTTGGCCCTTCTGTGGGCTTTTATCGAGGAAAGCAGGCTTGATAGGGCCAAGTCTTCATTTGTAGGACTTTGATGGTTCATGTCATTCATGTAGGCTTGGGTCTTTCATTCGGGCCCTATTGGGGCACCCTGTGGGCCAATGCGTATAAGCTTGGGCTTTCTTAACGTGGCTCATTTGACGACTCAGTACATGGATGTCACGAATCTATTGGCATAGAATATGGAATCTTTTCTACGTAAGCTGGTTGTGCAAAGTTTGTTTGTTCATACAGGCAGTGTGATTTTGGGATCTTTTGTTTGCTCCGCAAGGTAGTCAGAGCCAGCCAGTTTTTCATTAAACAGGCATGATAGTCTTCAACTGCACAAAAGTTGTGCGGAGAACTAGTAAGAATTGTGCCTGCCATCCAATTCTTGACGCATGGCGAGATTACTCTACCACTCTATAAATGGAGGCTCGATAAGTGTCTTCACTTCATCAAATTCTTTTCAAAGAAATTGAGTACTAGCACGTATGGCTATGGATACTGCAAACAGGCTTTCTGCAATTGCTGCCGAAATGGGGCAACTGCAAAATGAAATTCAAGAGCACCGTAGAGTGCTAAACTTCCTTTTGAGAAGTGTTAGAACAATGGATCCTGCAAGGAAAGAAGCGCGCATTCGCGCTACCAGAGAGCGCATAGAGGGTTTGGAGGAGAGGCAGCAAGCGCTGCGGGCGGAGCAGGAAGCGCTCATTGTTCATGGAGCACTCGGTCGCCTGGAAGACTAGAAAAAATGAACAAAAAGTAGTTAAGTCACCTTCAGGCTTTCTTATTCCAGGAAAGTATGTAGTTGCAAAAATAAAAATAGTAGTTCTAAAATGTTGGCCCTATTAGTTGTTGTGGGTCACGAGCATGTAACTTGTTTTGAATTTCTCTTTATTTTATATAAGCCCTTTCCTTAAGGTTATTTTTGAATTGTGTCCACTGCAGTACTCTAACTCTCTTATAGTGTACTACATTACATGAAACGTAGTTCATGATTTCCCCTTCGCTCTCTTTAGCATTTTGGTTTAACACCACGCAGGCAGCTGGTACCTTCCCAGCTTCTTCATCAGGTAACCTGCCAATTCAACACATTGTCAGCGGCATTTTGCCTGTAAAAATTCATTAATGAATCAGTATCTCCTTTACTTGAACACGGGTTTCGACTTCCACTAAGAGCCCGGTTAGAGAATTATCGTCCTCGCTTCGCTTACCGCCTTCGTCTTTCGCCAGGGCTTATACTTCATCAATGTCCTTACTGCGTTTCACGCTTTTCAGGACCTCGATCCAAGCCCTCAGTCTCAAAAACTTCAGCATGGATGGATAGATGCCATACGGCCGTTAGCTATTAAGTATTTCGTATATAGCAGGACTGTGACCCTCCTCTCAACCCAATCCCTTACTTGACCCTCAAAACTCACTATCGAGTTGTAACCGAAGTAGATCAAGAGAAGGGACGATGCCCAGACGACAGATTTGACCCAATGTCAAACAGGCCAAAGGCTCAGAATGAGACGAGTCAGGGATCCAGAATGACTTCATTGACTGATCACCGAGCAAGAAAGACGCTTTACGCAGCATTTCAGGTCGGAAAACTCTATAAGCGTGTCATCAAGTTAGGTTAGGCCAACCTCGGAACTAGATGTGGTCACCTTTCTGATCTAACACCACAGGCGATGGCCAGGGATCATCCTCTCAATAGGACAGAAAGAAGGAATCTTCCTAGGAAGAACCTCGACGGTTTCTGGAAGCATCCTTTACTTTGTTGTTCACAGTAGCAGCTTGCCAAGTGGGAGAATGAGGACCGTCGGATCGAGGGCATGAAGGCTATAACATAGAGTTGGAGGCCTTATTTATGGGACATCCAGAAAAGCCATCCCATTCAAGAAGCCCCTACTTATACCCCTGCTCCCTTCTATCCTTGATGGATCAATTGAAGAACTTTACAGATCAAAATGGAATTCCGAACCGCTATAGAAGCGAACGACTTGATCGCGAACTATAGTCTTTGTTTGTTCGACTGACCGATTCGAATCGATTGGGCTTCGTTCCGGGTAGTGTTTAGTCATAAGCCTGTCTCTTTTGGTCTTCACTTGTCTGCTTTCGTTCCACTCCTTTCCAACTCATTTCTCCGGTTCAACAATTTCAACACCGCGCCCCTTCTCCAGGGCGGCAGATGGGTCTAGAGAACCGAACTGTCTCACGATTTCAATCCGGTTAGAAAAACTTCTCCTGAGCAATTCACGTATCACTTGAGTAGTAGTACGAAACCTTAAGAAAAGGCGATCTACTAGTTGAAAAAAGGAGGATCCGTTGAAGAGTTTATGTTGTCTCGGTAGGGAATAGTCCAATCTTTTCCAGCACCGGTGCAATATGAAAGAAATTCCTTAGAATACGAATGAGATCAAAAAGGCTCTGCCGAGGCTCGAGTAGAAGAAGGGGTACTTGAACAGAGGGCCGTCTCAGACCAGTGAAGATCGGAATTGAGCTGCTTAAGATTCCAATTCAAGTAAGGAAGATTGTCATTAGTCTAGGTATTCTAAATATAAAATACCATTAGCACCCAAGCTAACCATCTCGACTGATCGATCGGAATGAAACCGATTAATATGGAACTGCTAAAGATGGAAAAAACGCAAGGAACGAAGTTGTGAGAAAGTCCCGTGACATCCAAGTTTTATTTTCGAAATGAAAGATTGAGCAGCTGCTGAAGATGGAGCTGCAGAGGGTAGTTCCGGTAAGAGAGAGAAAGTTTGATTGATAAGGGCATTCTGTGAATGGAGGAATTGGCACAAATCTGATCTGAAGTAATGTGTTGCCGCGAATCGGCTGAAAGAGTTTCAATAGGCCAGGAAACCATTTCCGCTAAAGAGTTCTCTATTGCAATGTTTTTTGGCGGGTCGCTTTCTTTTGAAAAGAGAGGTTTCGCCCTTTCCGGCTCTTCTCCTCCATGCTTCAGTTGCCGAGTATGATTTGGTATAGTTTCAAAGTTTTAAGCTGGAGCCTCACGTCACGGAACGAATGTTTTGTTTTCAAATCAGCTTCGAAGAATGGCCGGGAATCGTCTTCCTAAAAAGAAGAGTCTTCGTTTGAAAAAATATAGTTTTCAATTGGCTCGGCTTCCTTAGATAATCAAATCAAGTTTCAAGCCGGTCAGGTCAATCGTTTCAAAGGAAGAAAATAAAGGCCGAAATCAAGATGAATGTCGACCCGGTAAATCACCTAACTTTGTATAGCTGAAAGTTGCCAAATCGGTTGAAAGAATTGAAAGGAATGCTGGAAAATGAGCTTCAAAGCTTGAACTTCCACTTTCAATAGTCAGAAGAAGCGCGGATGGCACCAGTCCTGATTGATTGTTTTGAAGTGAAGGGCTTTTTCCTACTAATGAGTACAGATATGCGGCCTTAGTATTAGAAAAAGAATTAGCAGGGGTACGTGCGAAGTCTTCAATGAATACCGGGGAATTGGCCAAGTATTACTTCACTTCCTCTTAGTTCAAGCTATTCCTTAGCGATTGTTCATCTTCCACTGCCCGAGGCCTCCAGAAAGAAGGCGTTCTTTTGCATTGCACTTCTTCATGTCTTGGTTCACCGTCGTTCTGAATAAGTCAGATAGTTGATCGAGAAAGCACCGCCCAAAGGTGCTCATTGAGCCGGTCCCCGGTGGCTAAAATCATCTCAAAGCTGAAGTGAAGAAAAAAGCCAAGTTATTGCAAAACAGCAGAATTAAATTCTATAAGGTAGGGCTTTAGTTTTTCACTAGAAGCTCAGCCTAGAGTTGATCGACAGGTTAACCCCGAAATGAGTTGATCGACCGGTTACCCCCCGTAATTGACCCTTAAGCTCGGGGGAATCGGAAACTATTGTATCTTTTCTAAAACGGCACTCTCCCTTGATTTCCACAATAATGTTTGCTTATGAAACCTTTTTTCACGTGGTTCTGGTCTCTTTTCGATTGCTTGACAAAGGGGAACAAAAAGAAAAGCCCTATACACCAAAAGTAAAAAGGGGAAATCCCTTGATCAGGTCTTGAATGAGACCGAAGGTAAGGAGACCCCCCCTAATGAAAAAAGGGCTAAAAAAAAAAGGACGAAGTAATTTCGTATATAAAGATATGGGTTTCCGGGTTTAGATCGAAATTACATCCCCGAAAACCAGGGCTGGAGTATTAGACTTGTTCTGCTTCGATAGAGGCACTGTAACCGTAAGTGGAATAACAATCATTCGGCCGATTGCTCTTACTCTTATCCTTCCTTCGCTGACACAGAAGAGAGAGAGCACTCCCCAAGCCAAGGATGAGTGCCAAAGAGAAGATGCGCAAGCTAGTCTATCAGAAGGAGAAAGCGAGGGAGTGAGATTTTAGGTTTCATTAGGGTAGACTGAAGACCAAGCCAATCTCGATTAAAAAAAGAAAACTTATTGCAACTACGAACGTGAACAGATGCTTTCTCATTAGACTATTTTAACCGATTGTTTATGTCGACCCTACGCTACGATTCTTCTTCTCTTATGAAATTTCTAGTTAGATGAACACTGCTCTGCTGCATGACGGAGTGATCTTTCCCTCTTATGAAAGCCGGTATCTCACTTTCGAAAGAGAGTCTCGACGTGGCGGTGTAGACCTAGCTCCATAGCTGGGCTAGTCACTGGCTAGAGGGCGACCGACCTACCGGACCGGAGGCAGCCGAGAATGTTATGTAAAAAGGACCAAGGAGGATCCTATCCTAAAGGAGAAGGAGGAGGAGTAGGAGCTAGCTTTAGGGGCGGAATCGAAGCGAAGAAATTAGTTCATGCCACGACGATCTATATGGAAGGGAAGTTTTGGAAGATATGGCACTTTAACTTTAGGTCAAATGCTTTTTTGGATGAAACTTTCTTATATTTACTTTTATGATACCTTCACGTCTTGTTGTCAAACCTACTACTATTCGTATTATAAATTATCTCGCTTGCACATATAATTGGGCTCTTAAGCAACTGGAGGTCTGTAATGCCTTTTTACACGGAACTCTTGAGGAGGGGGTCTATATGTCTCAACCTCCTGGTTTTCTGGATACCGCTCATCCAGGATATGTCTGCCGACTTCACAAAGCTCTTTATGGACTGAAGCAAGCTCCCAGAGCTTTTTTCACTTGTTTCAGCACTATATTGTGCTCTAAAGGGATTCCGTGGCAGTGCCTGTGATACCTTTTTATTCATTCGTCACACATCTGGGGATAGTATCTACCTTCTTTTATATGTCGATGATCTTTTTCTCACAGGTAGTGATCAACAGGGAATACTTGCTCTTCTTTCGTTCTTGCATGCTCATGAAAATATGAAAGACTTGGGCCTTCTCCACTACTTTCTTGGTATGGAAGTGTATCGGCAGGGGCGCACTCTTATCCTTCGTCAGCAGAAATATGCCCTAGATCTCTTGCCTCGTGCAGACATGCTTGATTCTCGTCCTTTGGCCACTCCTCTTACTAGTGGTACCGAGCTTCCCAAGTTGGATGTCACTTCCCTCTCTGATCCCACCTATTTCATTCTTCTATTGAGTCGGCTAACTGTAACTATAAGCTACACGCCTCGAACTCGTATAAAGATTCTTCCTCTAGGGCCTCCTTTCACCTTTTGTTAGCGCCCCTTAAACGTGGGTTCCAGCAGTGCCAGTTCAAGCCTTACCTTTTTCGTTTAGTCTGACTATTTTCCGAATTCTATATATGAATGAAAGCTACGTTTCGGCAAATAGGTCTATTTATATAAACTATCATCCTAAGGAAGAAACTTAAAAACATTAGTTTCACAGCCGAGGTCAGAGCTTCAAGTCAGTAATGTCTCTTTAGCGCCCCATACCCTACTACAATTCTTATTCAATATAATAATATTACTACAATGTCGTGCCGATGTCTCCCTTACGAAATTGCAGATAAGTCTTTTGATTACGGGGGTGACAACCGAGGCTTTTAAGAGAAGTAGCCATAGAGGCTATAAAGAGCTATCTCATATCTAATAGGAATAATCAAATTGTTATGTCTACTGTGGGAGATGGGGTCCCAAGACCATCTCTTCGACGACGTAGATAAGGGGTCCCATCATGGGCGATCTGAGAAGAGAGATGCGGAAGAAGATGTCCTCCTCAACGGGTCAAGCCCTCGCTCAGAACTAAAGGATCCTTAACATCGGCACTCACTGCATAAGCTCATAGGGCAAGATGAAGATCCGGAAAAAGGTTAAACAGATCGTCAACTTCACCTTGGCATGCTTCCATCAGCGCTGAAAAGACAGCATTGAACGAGAAGAGAACTAAGGCAAGGCTGGTGATGTGCCACTGTATGGAGGGCTCAGAGAGAGTAGAAGCACTTTCCTTCACGCTGAGTGTGGACTTCCGATTTCAGGCTGCTCTTAGACCAGGAAGATTGCTTATGACATCAATCAGCTAGGTCCGTCGTATGTCGAAGGGTTTGTCAATGCATGCTTCCCTTTCTTATGCTAAAGTTAGTCTTTAGAAAGTTTTCTGATGAGCAAACTCTTTTTCTTCAGATCCCTTTTAGTAATAAAAGAAATGTTTGAGGCCTTTTATCTCGTCCAAGGCCTCAAACCTGATATCTGAGAGGAGATGTCTTTGGGAGCTGCTAAAGAAAGTGTCTAAACGCATTCAGGGACCATGGTTGGTCACCGGGGACTTCAATTGGTCCTTTCTCTCTCCTCTTTCACCAGTGAGTGGTGAGTTTCCCTTTTTTTTCTAGGTAGGTACCTCTTGGATTCGGACTTTGTTCCAACAGCTGCCATACGTGAGATCCTGATCGTCTTCCTCCCAGTGTTGTTGCCTGCTGGGGGAAGGAAGGAAAGTAGGGCTTCCTTCCAGGACCGGAGAAGCTTGTAAAGATCCAACAGATTATGAAGGATTTTTCCGACGAACCACATCCTACTTCGATAGCAAAGACAAAGCTATTGAAAGCTTTAAGAGAGTGGGAAGACCACCGCGGATAAAAAGATTGGGCTCACAGACTACTTCAGGGCTGGAGTGAAGAGCCACAAAAGAACCTGTCAGGAACTTATAAAAAAAGGACCGAGAACTACATAGGGTCTGAGACTCACTTCCTTGAAAAGAGGGAGAGGGGTTATGTAGGCAGTAGCCGTTCAAGAAATGTAGCGGTTGCTCGACCAAAGCCGGTCAATAAGACAGATCCGGATCCTAGTGCTTTCGAGATGGTTCGATCGATAGCAAAGATAGGGAAAGAGCAGACTTCCAACAAGCATTAGCTCTCCCTGAAAAGGAGGTGATCCAGCCACACCTTCCAGTACGGCTACCATGTTAGGACTTCACTCCTGTCACTAGCCCTGACTCGGGCATCCCTTTCAGGTGCAGTTGACGTACAATTTAGGTAATTTATAAGGACTAAACGTACTGATGAAAGGGAAAACTTAGGAAAGAATAGCTAAGGGGAATCCTTCGTTTGAGGAAAGAGATGATAAATTCAGTCATGAAAAAAACCTGTTTGTTTTAAGGCTCTCATGAGGCCTTAGGGCGAATTCCTCTCACATTGGAAACTGCGCTCAATTCCTATATTATTCGCGCACCTACCTACCACAATCCGGTTCCAAGTTCTTTATTTTAAAATAGAGGAGTAGTTCAACTTTTCTCTCTTCGGGACTAAGAGAACTTACTTACTGACTAATTGAAAAAAAAAAAGACAAATAGAACGAGGTTTTTTTTTACGTGATCAGAAATCACCCGTCGGTGATGAACCAGTACGCACTTAGGATAGCACTTCAGGAGAGTGAGATCCAAGTGGCATATCAAAAAGACTTATCAAAATCGCCACCATACGAGACTTGCAAGGCATGCCCGCCAGAAAGTGAAGAGAGGTTTATAAGCACCCCGACTTAGGAATCATGACCCACCGAAGAAAAGAAAAAAGTATACCGCGATGCACCTCTCTTTGGTTAAGCTTTTGAAGATGCCTAAATTCACTTTCGCCGCATCGAGGACTTTTTCAAAGATCCGGAGCCAAGCCTGCGCACCAAAGCGCTCGAAGATCAAGAATCAGTCTTTCATTGTTAAATAGACTGGAAGTCTTTGGCTAGTGCGCTGACCTATTTGCCTGAACCTAAATAAAGACAGAGCGTTTTAGGAAGGTTGGCGCCTGGTGTCTAAACCGGAGACATCGCACCGGAATGCATCTCCCACCGCAGACAAGAATCCGAACTGAGGAAATTAAAAAAAGAAAATAAAGTCTCTCGGGGAAAAGAAGTAAAATTCGCTATTTCCGACAGCTACGGTAGTAGAGAAGGAGAGGCACTACTTATGAGAAAGAGGAGTTCTCTCTTCTACTCCCGGGTATTGAACCGGGGTGCTTTGGTACTAGACTGGGCGGGCGAGCCATAATCACAGGGGGAGAAAGGCGCAGATCTTTTCATCCTCCGCCAACAAGCAGAGCCGACACCGAGCTACTTCGTACCTTTTTCATTCAAACGGGAATGACTCCACTCTCAGTCCCAGTGTGGCTTAGACTAGTAGAAGGCGTCAGGATGCTAGACCGCTGCTCAATACTGGATAATCCACGTTCATCGGTCTGCAGCAAGCACTGACTTTTAGGGGGCGGCAACTAAAGAGGTAGCGAGACTAAGCGCAATTTCAGGAAGGGTTGGACCCTTGCCTCTAGGCTTCCTTCTACCCTTGTGCTAAAGGACAGAAAAAACAACTTCTTTCTTTATATTATTTTATTATTTGGAATAATGGAAAAAGTCGAACCCTACTAAAGAGTGGCTTTCAGCTCCTCCCCCTTCTTTCATTCAGCGACTAGGTACGCACTTCGCCATGAAAGATCTTGGTGATCTTCATTTCTTTCTTAGGAATCGAAGTCAAACGTACATCAACTTCTCTAGTCTTGACTCAGACTAAATACACCTTGGAATTACTCGAACTCATTTGCAAGACTCCAAGCCATGTCCCACACCCCTTGCGTCTGGCTTAAAGCTCTCTGCATACGAGGGTGCTCCTCTCTCTGATGCAACGGAATATCGTAGCATTGTTGGCGCCCTTCAATACCTCACTCTCACCACCGTATATCTCCAGGCTGTAAAAGGCATCTTACGGTATATGAAGGGTTTTCTTGGGCTTGGCCTAACCATCACTCAGGGACTTTTAACCACCTTCTTTGCATTCTCCGATGCCGACTGGGCTGGCTGTCCCGATAGCAGACGGTCCACTACTTGCTTTTGCGTATTTCTCGGAAACAACCTACTGACTTGGGTTTAAAAAAAAAAAAGAAAAAAGGTATAGTAATATATATATAAAGTCAAAGTTCAATGGTAACGACTTCTTCCATTGACTTCAGGATTGCTTGGTTTCAGGGAAAGTCTCTCGCTCCTCTCCCTCTTTTTCTTGGTAAGGAATTCCTTCAGGAGTTGATCCAGTGGCATCTTAGTTAGGACGAGTGGATTGATTTCCTTTCCACCACGGAAAGAACTGAAAGAGAAAGAGATAGACTGAGATCCAGACATCGCCTAAGAGGAATCAGAGGAATACCCCTTCTTTATAAAAGGTTTGGAACCCTTCCTTGAATGAAGAAAGAACTCTTCTTTATATACACAACTAGATGAATAGCCGCATCGAATAAAGGAAGTAAGAGGAAGGAAGCATCTCTTTTCCTGGGAAGTTAGTCTTTTCATGAGAGGAATTGGTGTTCCAAACCTTCTCCCTCCCTTCCACCGATGAAACTACTCTTGCAAAGTCAAAAAGTCGTATAACCTTCCTTCCAGTCGAATAGATTATATGAAAGCAAAGCCAAGAGGCGATAGTGGCATCGGTCTTCTCGTTCCATGAGTAAAAGGTCCGGAATGGCCTATTTTCATGTCTAAATCGGGAGTTTACGGGCTCTGTAGGGTCTCCATCTATAGGCTCACTAAAGATACTCAAAAGAAAGGGCTTTCTTTGAATAGAAATATGCAATCTTCCTTTAGCCATCTCTTCCTGTCTATTCAAGCCTTGCATCAGTCTGAAATCTATTGGTAATTGATATTTAGGAAGAAGCCCCGTTAAAGCCTAAGTCTAATTCAAAGTAAAGGCTGAACCCGGGCCAATGGCAGTTCAACTGTTCTTTCTAGCAGGTGCAATAGCGCACTAGGATTTCCAAATCTTAAGAACTGGAACTCCTCGGCTTGAGCCGAGTGGGGTGGGGTTTGCTCTTTTGCTGCTCCCATTGACCACAGAGGCATGCGAGAGAAAGCGCTGAACAATGATTCAATGATTGAAGAGGCTTTGACAAGACCTCGGCATTCTCGCTTATGTTATTAAGACTCACTTGTCTTCCGGGGCTTGGGCCTACTACCAGAGATCCCATTAATATGGTAGGCCTTGATGATCTCCGAGATTTCTTCTTATGATAAACCAAACGGGTCGGGCCAACTTCCCAAACACTTGCTTTACATTCACGTCTCAGTCTATGCGACTGTCCCTAAGGAAGGGTTTCCATTGGCTTGCATTGATTTGAAACTACTACTATACTAAACCGGCTGAAAGAGCGTAGTTTTGACCTAAGTTCCTTACATTTAAGGTTCCTCTCCTTCGCGGGATAGGGCACATTCCGCCATAACCACGCTTTAAACCTCGATCCAGCTCTCAAACTATATGATCCTCGTCACCAGTCAGCTAATACTGATAGTTGTCCTCCTACGGACCTTTGCCTTCCCTCCGTTTCCACAATAAGAAGAAAAAGAAGAATTTTTCCAACTTTAATATGAACTACGACAAGGAAAATAAATCCTTAGAAAGACAAACATTGGATTGTTTTTGTGTAACATATCCGTTTTTTTCTTTGTCTATTGACTGAGTTCCCCTTTTTAGTTTGCCTTTTCCAATATGTGAGATGTGGGGATGAAGCTCCGAAGCAGGAGCTAGCCTTCAAACGCGGGCGGAACTTCACTCTTTTTTAGGAGAGCTGCCTACGTACCTTCTCTTTTCAGCAAAAAAAGAATCAAGTCCCACGTAGTTCACAGTTAATCAGTTAAATAGATCGCGTTTAAAAACCAAATAGACTGTTTAGGAGGTATGCGACTTGGACGACGAAAGAGCGCTAGAGCGTGGGTCAGGGTCAGATACGGAGGGGCGAATGCTTCCCGATCACTCTCTCAGAGAGAGAGAGAGCTATTGTACAAGGAAGCTACGTACACATTTTCGAACTGAAAGCGAGATCTTGCAACCACACCCGAAGAAGCACGCAACAAAGCTCTTTTCCTTTCTCATTGAAGTATGCAGCGAGGAATCGAAGGGATGAGACCCGATTCAATTCTGTGATTAAATCAAATTCTTCCCTTCGTTAGTTTACCCACTGTAACTGACTGTCACGTCCAACGAGAGCGTGAGCATCCCACTATTCTTTCTTCTCGTGGGGGGCATTCTACTAGCAAAGAAGACTCCTATAAGTGGTAGTACCTAGTTGGGGCTTTGTGGTATAATTCTTTGCCGAAAGAGGTCTCCGCCGACCCAACGACTTTCCGATGTGATTGACAAGCAGCGGGGCATGGAACGGAGTTTAATTCATCGCGACAGGAGTTCACCAAGTCTAAGAAAGGGCCGGTCATCCAACGAGAAGGGGTAAATCAGGTCAGCCAGCTAAGGCCCACTTTTACCTTAAAGATCAAGGTCTGTGAATGAAATGTCCTCTACTCGGTAGTAGTAGGAACAAGATGTAACTGATTCATCCGTGCCAACGAGAAGGGGGGCTTCACCTGATCACTCTGAATCCGCTGATCAGGAAGAGAGAAAGGAAGAGGTTTTTTCTTTAGATAAAGCGGAAGCTCGTTCCTGGCCTCTTTGGCAGTAGCTAATCTGAATTCGTAACCCGCCATCTTTGGGCAGGAGTCGTCAGATCTTGCCCAGGCAATGGAGCGATCGACACTCGCTCGCAAGTTTTAAGAAGTGGTAAGCGCAAGGACAAGTTGATTCAGAAAGGGGAAGAGGAGTAGCCTAGCCTGGTTCTTCTTTGTTTTCCTTAGCGGTATAGTACGGCACATGGGAAATCACAATCAGAGAGAAGTAACGATACGATAGATCCGCAGGAAATAGCGAAGTACATGAATTGTCTATCTCTTTCCTTAGCTGAGAGAGAGGGAGCGAACTCTCGACATGCAGGCATATCTCGTTGAATCAGTCTTTTTCGCCACATCGCGTATAACGGGAATCGAACCCCCTCCGCTGCTGGCGGGCAGATGTATAATGTACTACTTCGATCCAGCAACTTGTTAGGAGTAGGTTTTGGCTTGGGAAAAACCCGTGGATGAGCGAGAATATACGAATATTTTTGTTAGATGGTTTCCCCTTACAGTCTTTTTTGTTAAAATGAATGCGGATGGGTGTCTGCTTTCTTTGAGAATTTGGATTGTACAACCAAGAATGTGGCTGAATTCTGGGCCATCTACCGTGGCCTTATGTTGGCATGGGATTTGGGTTACAAGCAGGTCATTCTTGAAACTGATTTTGAATATTGTTTGCATGCTGTGATTCATTTGATTTCCTCTAATCACCCTCAAGCACAACTGATCCAAGCTTGCTGGAATCTTGTTCAAAGGGATTGGCAGTGCTTTTGTAAGCATACTCATAGAGAAGAGAGAAGGTAAGATCGCGGCCGACTGGTTGGCATCTGAAGCTCTGAAGCAGCCGCCAGGTTATCAACAGCTTTTGACCTGTCTGCCTGGACATAAGATACCTAAAGAAGAAGAAAGAAAAGGAAAACATTATTGTAAATGGCACGAGAAATGGACTCACTCTACAAATAATTGTGTAAATTTCAGGAATCTGATTCAAGATTACTTGGACAAAGGTTTGTTCCGGATAGCAGACCGACCAATGGGAATCGAGGCATCACCGTTTGCGGGAGCAGTAGAGATCAATATGATGTCTGCTGACCTAAGGAAGTTGTCTGACCCACAGAAAGAGTTGGAGGCGGCTGAGCACATCCCACAAGAGTCAAGCCCAGAAAGCGTGGCAAGTCATTCGCCAAGGCCATTACCAACAACAGGATTATGTTCGAGATGTCAACTTGAAATCTCGATGAATCGAGGAGAAAAGCATCTACCCTTTCGAAAAAGGATGGAATGGCGACCTGTGGTAAGAGAGCCTTTAGCACAAGAGCGAAGGATGACGACTGATTCAATTGCCCTCTCTACTCAATTGATTGAATATAGTTGCGTGAAGCAGCATAAGTGCTAACCTGATCTAAGGAAGGAGGGGGAACGCGAAAGCAAGGCTATTCCGGGGCGTCAAGCGTCTGTAGGCCTATCAGCCATGAAGTACGCATAAGCGGGAATAGGCTAAAAGGACGGTTATAAGGCATCTAGAGGGCCTGTTTTCGGCTGGTCATAACCAGAACTCTTAGGTTAGGGGTCCGCCCTTAGCCCAGTACTTAATAAAGGGAGGCAAGGCGAACTTCTTCTACGTCGAATTCACGAAAATAATCATATGAGAAATCGTCTGATGAAGAGTTCCCTAGCTAGACGATTTTCCACGTGGAATGAATTATGAAAATAGTATGGCAGAATGGTATGATTATACGACTAGAGAACAGATAACCAGGAAAGAAAGGGAGAACCGACCGGGGCCTTGCCCTTACTTTAGCTTTAGGAAGAAATCCAGACTTTGGAGCTCAGCTTAGGGATCAGATATCGATATCGGAAGATCAGGCCCATCACTTCTTCTTGACTTCGATGATTTGCCTGCAGGAGGATCATCGAAGGTTGGAGAAAGAGATAGAAAGCTGACTAGAGTAGGGGGTAGAGGGGCTGTGTATATCTATTCCAATGCACTAAGCTCTTCAGCAAGTCTTCCAGTAAACCGACGACTGGAGTCTGGCCGTCCTGAGTGATAAGCACTACTAAACCTCAGTTCAGTGCCTAATTTCTTCCATAGCACCCTCTATTAGAGGGCAGACTGCTGTCTTGATCGGGCGTAATGCTCCCCCTTCGTCATAAGGCGTGCTTTCTCACCACCTAATGATGATCAAATCACGATCATGGGGTTGCCCGGTTCTAATTCCATATGAAGAATAGAATGGAAATCAAGACCCCGAAGCTTCTTTAGTTCCAGATGATGCGGATCCAATCTCATCTCCTGAGCTATACCTATAACTTATGCAAATTTTTATTTTCCCGAACTTAGTTAATAAATAAGGCGAGATGGAGACCCTGATTTGGACCCTCGTGATCGAGCTTATGATTGTAAAGAACGCGGAGCCATAGTCAAACGATCCAAACCAGGTTGAGAGCGCCGAAGCTTATCCACCTGAAGCACTCACTTCAACTCCTGTCCTGCAGTGGAAGCTGTAGCCGGAAGCTTCACTGTGGAGGCTGGCGGTCAGATGGAGCTGATTAGATCCACAGCCGAGATGGGGCCATCCCTGGAGTCAAAGAGTTATCACCCGCTGTATCATTGACGCGGACGGGGCTTCCTCGCATCATACCGTCGTTTCATCGAAAGATGATTCGACGTCGTGATGCAAAGGCTGACCGGTTCTGCTTTATCTCTCATGGTTTTCGATATCGCGGGTAGTCCACTTATATCGTAAGATAAGTATGGCTACCTTCGAGTCGATCTTTGAGAGATGTAGCTCCTACTACGGTGTGAAGTCTATTTGTAGTGAATTAACTACACCTTTTCATCACCTACAAAAGACATATCTCCCGTGGATCTCGGAGATCCCTCTTTCTCGGGGTATTTCCTGGGTCAAGTATTCCGCTCGTTTGCTGTCAGGAATTCAGTAGAGTGGCCTTGAAAGAAGCAAGCCTACTCTTCTTCATGTGTAATGCTTTCTTTAAGGATATCTTTCTTTTCGTAAGCCCACAAGGGATTTCATCAGGGTAAATTCCAATCTAACTATTAAATAAATAATTACGACTAATCGTAAGAGGAACTATTCTATATGTAATCTTCAGAATAGAGCTCTGATACCACTCTAATGAAAGCAAAAATCCCGAGAAAACGTATCTAGAAGAGCTTGAGGATTTTAAGTTACCTTTAGGGCTAGTTAGGTAAAACCTTATATACGCAATTATCAGATCGATCTTTGAAGGACACGATGGAACTTTCCTCCTTGACTTCAGTTTAGGAATATTTTCATCCGGGATTGGAACGACCTATGTTGTAACGGAGGAGAGAAGGTGAACCAGCTTCCTTTGGTCGCCTCTCCCGTCTGGTCGAGTAGCTTTCGCTCCTTCCTACTTACTTTATTATAATATAAGCTTAAGCTGCTACGTGGCCTATTGGGAGCTTTTTAGTCATAGTGGGAGCTTTCGGAAATCACTTAGCAGGTCTTCATCATAGGAAGAGGGAAGAACAAGGGAGAAGATCTTATTTAAAAGAAGACGATTCCAAAAGAAAGTCAAAACGGGGAATAGGATGCCTTAAAGGTAAATAAGAAAGATCCTAAATAAAAAAGAAAATACCTGCCTTTCTAATGAGATGTGATCTGTCTAGGGCTAGCTGAACTAAGCCTCATCAGAGGAGGAAAGATTTGCTGCTTTCATACTTCTTCTTCCTGCTACGCCCTTGCTTTCCCACCGCTCCGTGGGGGGCCTTTTCTTCTCACTTGAGAGATGCGATTTGAAAGAAGAGAAGAGGTTCTATCAGTTAATCACCATCCCTTCCTCTAATGAATTAGATCCCATCTGCTAACTATAACTCAACTCCGAGGGAATAATGAAAAGCAAAAAAATCCTCTACTCGAAAGCCGTTGCTGATCTGATCTTTTCTTTCCTGGGCGTGGGCGAGACAAAGTCTTCTTAGTCTTCCGCTTTTTCGGTGATATCTATAAGAAGGAATACCTGTCTCAAGGTAAACAGGAGTTCCCGGCTCAAGCGAAATGATACCGGCGCAAGGTAATTCAATTCTTTAGTTTGTGGCAGAGAGTTTTAGAAGACTCTCGGTTATTAAGGTCACTGCTTAACAAAGCGATCTTGATAGCCGCTGACGTACTAAGGAGTTATGTATTGGAGCTTACCTGTTTGCTCTTACGGTAATGAGGACGGCCCGACGTTCGGGGATGTTGCATTGCGCTTTCTATTTAAAGCAGTGTGCATCCTCGCTTCAGAGGGCTTGTGGCGGAGAATTTAACCATTACTCACTTCGCGTACCCATCTTTCTGACACGCTCCTAGGGTATCATAATCCCCTCTTTTCATCGAAAAACTTATATACATACAAGAGGGATGATTATAGTGATTGTGTTAGTTCAGATCTATCTTTCCTTCGGAACCTTGGCAAAGGTTGTTTGCCTTGCCAAGAAGGATACGTTCTCTAGCATTATCACTCAAGTCTTGGACTTGGATTCTGTGTTGTCTTTGATGTCTGATATTAAGGTAGTCTAATTCCAAACCAACTGCAGTACCTAAGCTATCCTTTAACACATTACCCATTCCATAAATAAGGGGCCCTTACAAGAAGTCCCTAGACTAGGGAGATCAAACATCTCCTCGGGAATAAGACGTAACTCCTGGGGTTTCTTTTTTAATAAAAAAAACCAAGATCCCCTTCCAATACGGGCTCAAAGGCCGACCTCTTCCGAGCCAAAGCTAAAAAGGAAGTCGGAGCTTGGTCCACATCGAGAAAAAACGTTCGTAATGAACGGATCTCCGATGGTCGAGCCTGCCAAGGACACGGAACCCAGCACCACCTACCCGAGCCAAGGTACTCAACCTTTGGAAAGGGTCTTTAATGTGAATTGCGAACAACCCACAAGGGTGGTATGATTGAAACATAGTTTGAATAGGGGCACAAGTCTAGAGCTGTGGTATGGAAAATAGATGAGAAAAAAAAACCTCATCTCTTTACTTAGTCAGAGTCATTGTTTTACTCTTTCTATCTGCATGACTGCTTTCTTATGATGAGTAGTGCCCATCACTTGCCTCTCTGTGCCCTGTATGAAGGAGCATCCACTGCGCTTACTAGTGGGTATGATTAAAGTCAAGAGCGGGTCTCTCAGAAAAAAGGACCTTATCTGTATCTGTCTCTCTTACTCGAACTAGCCACCCCTTGGGAACCGTCTCCCCTTTTACCCTGCAATGAAGGGCGGATGGCTTAGCCTTGCCTTTAGAAAGAAGAAATATAAAAAATTCCTTTGAAGGGCTTAATCAATAGGAGAAGATAGCCGCAGACAGAAGTAGCGGCTATTGCTATTTCATTCCCTCCCACTCTTTTAGCTCTGATCGTAAACGCTCTTCTTCCAATAGGAGTTATTCTTTGCCTTGACGCTGTGAGAGCTTCCGGTCCTTGAGTATGAGTACTCCTATCCGCTCTTGGGTTCATAACCGGTCCTATTGAATTAGTTGCACATGAGTACGGTCTTCTCGGGGTCGGGGTTCCCTTTACCGGGATTTCCCCTTGGCAGATAGAGCGGAAACAGAAAGCGATATATCCGCTGCTATTATCCGCTCTTAGGTTGCAGTTGCTCTTTGAGTTCTCTCTTTCTTTCTTTATGGGTCTTCCCAGGCCGTTAGATCAAGATAAGAAAGATAAGAATGGTATTAGATAGATGTCTTCTTCTTTACTGAGGGAGTAGGTATGGGGCGCCCTTACTTTTTGAATGGGTTACCTTAGGCATTACTAACTAATCCACTATGTCCGCTATCGAATAGCCTAGGCAAGATAGAAAGTCTCTCTTATTGTGAGGCTTCCCTTCCCTTACTCTAGGGCTTTTCTTCTCTTCTTCTCTAAGGGCAGTGAAAGCCATCTGATATAGGGCTTTCTCCTGTAATCTGTCTCTCGATAAGAAGCTTTCTTTTGATCCGGGTTAATCTCGTCTTCTTGAAGAATTACGGATTCCTAAACCTAGTAAGGGAAAGCGATTCTACTCCAATTGCATTCATCAGTCGGATGAGAGTGAGAATAGAAAGGAAGCCGGGAGGAAGAATGGAGTATAGCATTACCTCTAGAGTACAACCCGGAGCCTTCTTTTCGTAAACCCTACTCCTGCGCCCCTCAATCCCATATCTACTACTTAGTCAAGCCCTTAACTACTTCTATATCTTAGAACAACCCTGCTCTCTGATCGACGTTTTATAGTCTGCATATCTATGGAAAGAGGAAGCTAGGAGAGGATTCTAAACAATTCTATCGAGCCGAACAACAAAAAGAGAAAGATAGAATACCTTTCTTAGCTAGCCTAGCGTGCTAGAAACCTACAGGGAACAAGAGCCAGATCGAAGACATTCCTTTCATTCTTTTATACCCCTCTCTTCTTAGTTGCTCCTCTTTCTAGGGATCTA